GCAAAACAAAAATGGAAGATTTAGTTACGATTGGAAATAGACTTTTCTATCTTTATCCATGGATCCCTTACTTATACTTATTCAATTGGAAAGATTGATCTAATTCCAAATTCACAAAAATTATGTTTCGTAATTTCATAATCCAAATTTGAAATTTCTAATTGACCCTTGGATACAAATCACGAGAATGGATATTCTTCCTCGAATCTTTCATTTAGAGGTAAAGGATTCAAATGAAATCCTTTTAAGAAATAAAGTTTTTGATCAGAATATGAATGAAACTGAAGAACCCCTTAACTATTAAGAGGATTAATAGAACGAATCGCACTTTTACCACTAAACTATACCCGCTACAATACGATTATTGTATAGAAATGGGACTTTTGTCGAACAAGGGAATCGGACGTAATCAATATAGGACAGAAATAAAAAAAATCATGAAATGCAAATTAGAGCTTAGAGTATTGACGTGTTTGTTAGGAGTCCTAATGAAATTAGGAAAAGAGGACTTATTTTGTTTAAAAATAAAAAACGAAATTGAATAACTAAATAAAATAAAAATTGAATAACTAAATAAAATAAAAAATTTTGTTCTTGAAGGGGTTTTGACAGATACGGCTCGACAAAACAATTTAAGCCATAACATAAAATGCATTGTGCAAAAAAAAATACATCGTTCTGTTTTTCCCTTTTTTCGAGTATCCAGTAAAAGTAAATTAAATAAAAAAAAGAAGAAGAAACAAAAGAATAATAAAGAATAAGAAATGACACTTTGATTCCATCTAAATCGTTTTTCTATGATTTGGCGGTATGGTTCATTGGAACAAAAAAAGGGCCCGGCTGGGTACTGACCAGACCAGGCCGTGAAAATAAAAAAAAGCCTTTTGTAATTTTGTAAAGAGATATTCTTTATTTTTTTCTATTTTGATTCGAGATATCTCTTTCGAGGCCATTCTTTATTTTCATTTTTCATTTTATAGAAATAAAAAATGGAATTGCTGATAAAAGTTGTATCCATCTGTATAATACAATACAAAATACAATAAAAAAATATATAAGCTATATAATAAAGTTAAAGTAAAGAAGGGCCTTTTTTTCAAGCATTATCTTTTGTGTAATGTAACATAGTAATTATTATGTTTTTTTTTTCAATTAGGAGAGATGGCTGAGTGGATTAAAGCGTCGGATTGCTAATCCGTTGTACGAGCTATTCGTGCCGAGGGTTCGAATCCCTCTCTTTCCGTTTCCGTCGCTGACTGGGTATCTTTCAAATTTGAATTTAGCGAACCCTTTTGCTTTTTTTTATTTGACTAGTTAAAGATGTAGAATAGATAAAATTAAAGATGTAGAATAGATAAAATCAAATCCTAAAAACATTTATAAGAATAAAGTAAAGAAAAATTTCTTATTTTTTAGTCTTCACGTCCTGGATTACGCCCTGGGTCATTAGATAGGAACCCGAAGATGAAGAGAGAAACAAAGAATATAACTACGGTGTAAACAAAGAGTTTGAGAGTAAGCATTACACAATCTCCAATTTTTTTTTTGGGGGGAAAAGAGAATAGATTCTCTATTTTTATACTACATATCCTATTTTGACACCAAGAAATGAAACGGTTTTTCAAATTGATAGAAATACAAAAGAGTTTTTATTTTTCGAAATTAACACAATTCGACTTCGATATTGTGGCGGACTCTAATAGGGTCTTTCAGTGAAAAAAAAGGTAAGAACCATGAAATGGGGAAATCAAAATTTATCGTGTCTGCCCAAGAATTTTACTGTTTTACTTGAGGGTTCATTCAAATTGGAAGACTCATCTGGTCTTATCAATTGTTAGAATTTTTTTTTTTTTCTCGAGCTTGAATAAATCATGAATTTTTCTCGGACACTATTAAAGATCTTATCGAAAACTTACAGCAGCTTGCCAAACAAAGGCTAAGAGAAAAAAGAGAAGAGGTATTACTGGCATAACATCTACAATTGGATTCAAAAAAGCGTACGCCTCGGGTAATTTGCCGAATAAAAAACTACTCGAATAAAGGGCAGAATTAAGAAAGATATAGATCAAACTAAAGGTATTAAGCATAACAAACATTTTGTTCTTGGAGATAATTGTATTTTGATTGAGTTAAAAATATGTTATTGATATAAGCTAAAAATGACGAAAAGAAAGTAAGGTAGACAAAAAAAAACTTCTTTGAACCGAACCAATCAAAACAAAAATCCTTCAATTCTCACAAGAGAATAGAAGAAATCATACTTTCATACAATATCTTAATTGAATTCTATGTAATGATCAATAAATGGAGTTTAATTCTGCATCTACTTGTGTCAAAATCTTAAAAAAAAGAATCTAATTTATTCCATAGAGATTTGGCCGGGAATTGACGAACAACCAATATTAGTGTTTATTAGTATCGAATAGAAAAGAAATTCAAATGGGGCGTGGCCAAGCGGTAAGGCAACGGGTTTTGGTCCCGCTATTCGGAGGTTCGAATCCTTCCGTCCCAGAGCGACCTCTTATATATATCCGAATATCAGACTCAAAATTACTTTTTTGAGCAACCTCTCTTTCAGAGTATAATTTTTTTAAGAGTCTAATTTTTGATAAAATGGACTTCTTGTTTCGAATTTTCAAAACTCTTCTCTGAATAAGATGTTTTTTCATAAATTGAATCGAGTTCAAATAATACGAAAATAAAACGGAATCCATTTGTGATACAAGTAAGATGACAACATAGATCACAAGAGTTTGAATTCAAAAAAAGTCGGATGGGCCCTCCCCCTCCCTTTCACTTTGATATGTAAGTGAGTGGCTTAAAAAATCCTTACATACCCTACCTCCGTGAATTTGCAAGGATACATTCTAAATCGAAATGCGAAAACCTCCCCAATTTTTTATTTCATTTCTTGAAATCTAAACAAGAGGGTATTCGTGGTACTGTTTGAATTCAATCAATGGAATTAAGTTTCTAAGACCGGTTTAGGGTAAAAGAACAATTATAGTAAAGAATGACGTAATCTGGACCCTTTTGGCTTTTTATCTATACAAAAGAGTCTAGCATCCCGTATCAAATAGGATCCTATTTTTATTTATGATTAATCCTCCCCCAGAATGAATTTGGAGTGGGGTCCATACGAGTTCGTGAGCGATGTAAGATCTCATAATCAATCGAGTTTCATATGGATTAATTTTCTTTGAGCTGGAGGTATTTGATGTTTGGCTCTAATTAATAATTGGAAATGTATTTAATCATAATTAATAATTGAGACGGGGTCCATTCATATATCTTCATCTTCTTATTTACTTTTTACTTTATTTTCTTTTTATTTTTATTCGTGTTCTTTTTTGTTTTATTTAGAAATAAAAAGAAATATTGCATTCATGCAATAAAATTAAAACAATAAAATTAAAATAGAGGGTGAAATTAAATTCTTACTGAGGCTTCTTCCTCATAAATTCACTAACTATTCCTTTCATATCGAAGGAAAAAGGACTGGGTATTGACCGAAGCAATGACTATTCATGATTCCATAATTGAATCAATTACATACCGGTTCAAAACTCGAAAAAATGTTATGGTAAAACTTCGTTTGAAACGATGTGGTAGAAAGCAACGTGCGACTTGAAGGACACGATCCGCTGTGGATTTTTTTTTTCATCCGCCATTTTAGATTGTAGATTATCTAGAAATGAATGGGCTCTTGGCTCGACATACTTTGTTCTGTTCTACTAGAATTCTCGTTTTTTGTTGGGGTGTAGTGTAAATAGGACATGATGGAGCTTGAGTAGAAAGTATTTGTTCATTTCGCAGGGGCAAGGATCTAGGGTTAATACCAATCAATAAGTTGTAACAAACTTCGTAAGTATATTTTCGATATATAAATTGAAAGAATCCGATTCGAACAATTTTGAAATCCAAAACAACAATTTGTTGGAATTGGTAAAACTCTTTCGATGAAAAGTGTATCATGCAGGAATCAATTGTTCGTATGATTCTTTGATAGAAAAAAATCGCAAAAAGGGGTGTGTTGCCGCCATTTTTGAAAACGAAAGATCACCGAAGTAATGTCTAAACCCAATGATTCAAGGCAAAGATAAAAAGGATCCTGGAACAAGGAAATACCGTTTTCAATTGTCTCAACAATTAGATCAGAATGGGAATTAAGAATCAAAAAATCGATTCGAAACGAGACAAACAAAAAAGGGGTTAGAGACCACTCAAAAAAAGAAATCCCTAAAGATTTTCTTTTGGGCTATTTAAAAGTTATCCAACTTGAGTTATGAGAGTACGAATGCTTTTTTTTTTCGAATTTTCGAAAAAGAAGGACTTAAATCACACAATTTCGAATCATTTTTTCTCGAGCCGTACGAGGAGAAAACTTCTTATACGTTTCTAGGGGGGGTATTGTTCATCTACATCTATCCCAATGAGCTGTTTATCGAATCGTTGCAATCGATGCTCGATCCCGAAGAGAGGGAAGAGATCTTCGGAAAGTGGGTTTTTATGATCCAATAAATAATCAAACCCATTTAAATCTTCCTGCTATTTTAGATTTCCTTGACAAGGGCGCTCAACCTACAGGAACGGTTCATGATATTTCAAAGAAGGCTGGGATTTTTAAGGAACTTCATCTTAATTAAACGAAATTGCATCGAGGATATAGAATAAAAAAAGAGGGTGTGGATGACTCCTATATAGTTTTGTATAACTTTTTCTTTACTACTCCCCCCTTTTTTGTTCTATTCATACCTATTTTTTATCCCTATTTAATATTGCTCCCATAAAGTATAATGTTCTGGAAGTATAAGGACAAAAAAAATAAACAGAAGAAAAAAAATCAATTTTATTGCTAGAATTTTATTGATATAAGATGCATATAAAAAAGATCAAATGAATACAACGAACTAATTGGGTCGAGAAATCCAAATTTACATTACTCGCAATCGAAACCGGGCGTTTTATAGTTTGTCGTTGTAAATCTATTAACAAATCACAAAACAAGGGATTCAACTTGTTTATTTTACTTATATTGATTGATTGAATCAATGTCAACCCGAGATTTCTTTTTTTTTATTCTTTCAGCTATAGCTATGTATCTATTTGTATTTATGTATAGTAAATATGTAGTGCAAATCTAACGCAAGTTCTTTCTTTTTCTTTTCGATTTTTTTTTTTTCAAAAGCATTTCTAAATTATTTCTTTTCTATATTATTTATTTATTTCATTTTAGAATTTTTTTTTATTTTAATATTTTAATTAAATTTAATTATTTAATTAAATTAATAAATTCATTCTTTTTGTTTTCGCCATTTTATTTTTTTAGATTCTTTTCTTAACATTAATATTCAACATTCACCGTCATATTGACAACAGCGTATCGAACAACTATAATTCGATCGTGGATAAGGATAAACGGATCCATTTATCTCCGTACCTATTTATCTCCGTAACAGAGGTTTGGTTTTTTTCTTTACTTCATTCAAAATTAAAGTAATGGGTTCGCTGGATTCACTGTTATACAAGAAGTCTTTTTTTTTATGTTCCCAATCGATTCTAAATTTTGTTAGTCGATTTCTTGCTAATTTAGTATTTTGATTCCGTTGTGCAATTTCATTTCTTTTCTTTTATTTCTTTTTTATTCCGATTGTATCCACCCATTCGAATTATTCGGGTTGCTAACTCAACGGTAGAGTACTCGGCTTTTAAGTGCGGCTAGCATCTTTTACACATTTATATGAAACAAAGGATTCGTCCATACCATCGGGAGAGTTTGTAAGACCACGACTGATCCTGAAAGGAATGAATGGAAAAACCAGCATGTCGTATCAATGGAAAATTTTGAGAATACTTTATTCTGATTCAATGGCTTCAAAATAGGGTTTGAGTTGTTGGCGCAGAACAAAAAATGGAATTCAAAGTTGGGTCGAGTGAATAAATGGATAGAGCCTTATGGTTCCAATTCTCGGGAAATAAAAAGGAACGAGCTTCTCTTCTGAATTGAATTTGAATAATTCCCCGATCTAATTAAACGTTAAAAAGATATTAGTTCCTAATGCGGGGAAGGGGTTTTCCGCGAGTCGATTAGCTATTTTTTTAATGAGTCCTAACTATGAGTTTGTCCCTATTATGGGTTGGAGATGAATGTGTAGAAGAAGCAGTATATTGATAAAGATATTTTGTTTTCCAAAATCAAAAGAGCGGTTGGATTGCAAAAATAAAGGATTTCTAACCACCTATTTATACTATAACAAACATAAACCAATTCAAAAATGAGAAAATCAAGAATCCGGTAATGAGTTTACCCGTTTCCAAGGTATCCATTTTTTTTTTCTACAATACTTTGTTTTGACTGTATCGCACTATGTATCGTTTGATAACCCAATGTATCATTTGATAATCCAATAAATACCTTACCTTTTGTTGCAATCTAATTTCAAATGAAAGAATATCAAATCCATTTAGAACTAGATAGATCTCAGCAACACAACTTCCTATACCCACTTCTTTTTCGAGAGTATATTTATACACTTGCTCATGATCACGGTTTAAATAGATCGACGATTCCGTTGGAAAATGGGGGTTATGACAATAAATCTAGTTCACTCAGTGTGAAACGTTTAATTAGTCGGACGTATCAACGGATTCATTTGAGTATTTATGCTAAGGATTCTAATCCAAATCAATTTATTGGACACAACAATCAATTTTATTCGCAAATGATATCGGAGGGATTTTCAGTCATTGTGGAAATTCCATTTTCCCTACGATTAGTAGCTTTCTTAGAAGGGAAAGAAAAAGAAATGGCGAAATCTCATAATTTCAAATCAATTCATTCAATATTTCCTTTTTTCGAGAACAATTTCTCACATTTACACTATGTCTTAGATGTACTAATACCCTACCCCATTCGCCCAGAAATCTTGGTTCGAACCTTTCGCTATTGGGTAAAAGATGCCTCCTCTTTACATTTATTGCGATTCTTTCTTCATGAGTATTTTAATTGGAATAGTCTTATTACTCCAAAGAAATCAAATTCCATTTTTTCAACAAGCAATCCAAGATTTTTCTTGTTCCTATATAATTCTCATGTATATGAATATGAATCAATCTTCTTTTTTCTCCGTAACCAATCTTCTCATTTACGATCAACATCTTCAGGACTCCTTTTTGAGCGAATTTCTTTTTATGGAAAAGTAGAAGATCTTGTCCAAGTCTTTGTTAATGATTTTCAGGACAACTTATGGCTGTTCAAGCATCCTATCATGCATTATGTTAGATATCAAGGAAAATCCGTTCTGGCTTCAAAAGATATGCCTCTTCTGATGAATAAATGGAAATATTACCTTGTCAATTTATGGCAATGGCATTTTCACGTGTGGTCTCAACCCGGAAGGATTCATATAAACCACTTATACAAAGATTATATCAACTTTCTGGGCTATCTTTCCAGGGGGCGACTAAATACTTTGGTGGTGCGGAGTCAAATGCTAGAAA